AGATAAACCTAACGGGGTATTTCAATAATAAAATCAAGAGAGTAGGATTCGAACCTACGACTTTTCACTCCCAAAGCGAACACGCTACCACTACGTTACCTCTCGAACACTTAAATATCTTTAGCAGCAAAATAAGGTAGTTAACGATCGACTTCTCCAAAAACAATATCTTGTGTACCTATAATGGTTACTACATCGGCCAGCATGTGAGATTTGGCCATAAAATTAAGACCCTGTAAATGCGAAAATCCTGGGGCTTTAATTTTGCATCTATATGGCCGATTACTCCCATCAGACACCAAATAAACACCAAATTCACCCTTGGGCGCTTCCGTAGCCGTGTAGGTCTCACCAAGCGGCACCGAGACCCCTTCCGTATATAACTTAAAATGATGAATTAAAGATTCCATACTTTGCTTTACCTCACTCCGAGATGGGGGAGATATTTTCGCATCATCAACTTTAACACTCCCCGCCGGCATATTATTAATGCATTGGTGAATAATGCTTAAAGATTGACGCATCTCTTCAATTCGTGCTAAATATCGATCATAACAATCGCCAGTTTTACCAATAACTCCCTTAAACCTCAAATCAGAATAAATTTCATAGGGCTCGTTTTTTCTTAAATCCCATCTAACCCCGGAACCCCTAAGCATAACGCCCGAAAATCCCCAATCAATTGCCTCTTCCGCCGTAACGACCCCAATATCCACTAACCTTTCTTGCCAAATTCGATTATCTGTAAGCATTTCCTCCATCTCATCTAGCCTTTGACCGAACTGGCCCACAAAAGCATAAATATCGTCAAGTAATCCCAAGCCGATATCCTGGCTTACACCCCCCGGTCTAAAATAACTTGCATGCATACGAGCACCACTGACTCTTTCATAAAACTCCATTAATTTTTCTCTTTCCTCAAATGACCACAAAAACGGAGTCATAGCACCGACGTCCATAGCGTGGCAACCAACCGCCAGCAAATGATTTAATATCCTGGTGACTTCAGCAAAAAGAACTCTAATATACTGAGCACGTTTCGGTATACTTACCCGTAATAAATTTTCAACAGCCAAAACATATGTGTGTTCTTGACACATCATCGAGACATAGTCCAAACGATCAAAATACGGCAAGGCTTGAACAAAGGTTTTAGACTCAATTAACTTTTCGGTACCTCTATGAAGCAATCCAATATGAGGATCCGCCCGCTGTACCACCTCACCATTTAACTCTAAAATTAAACGAAGAACCCCGTGTGCTGCTGGGTGCTGAGGTCCAAAATTTATTGTAAAATGCTTTAGCTTTTTTTCAAATTCTTTTTTTTTTTTAACCATAAAGTAGCCAACAATAAACTTAGCGTCAGCAGGATTTGAACCTACGACCTCCAGGGCATGAGCCTGGTGAGCTAACCTAACTGCTCTATAACGCAAACTTTTTATTCACACATAACTAAAACTTTAAGAAGCCATGGTTCCCAGAAAAACTAGTATGTGTGGCTACCTAGACGAGGACACTCGAATTCGATAAGGGTTCGGGTATAAATCTAGGCATAGAAACGAATCTCTTAATATATGTGTATTCCAGCCGCAGGTTCCCCTACGACTACCTTGTTACGACTTCATCCCAGTTGTTTACCTGTCCTTCAAAAGAAACTTCCTTATTTGCCTTTTATAATATTTTTTATTTTGTATTATTTGTAATAAAGCTTAAAAGGTTTATTCCAAAATCTTCCAGCCAAATCAACTCCCAGGACGTGACGGGCGGTGTGTGCAAGGCCCAGTGACATATTCACCGCGACATCCTGATTCGCGATTACTAGTGATTCCAACTTCATAAGGGCGAGTTGCAGCCCTCAATCCGAACTAAGAAAAGATTTAAAGATTGGCTTTGAGTTACGTCTTTGCAACTTATTGTTCTTCCCATTGTAGCACGTGTGTAGCCCAGTTCATTAGGGCCATGAGGACTTGACCTCATCCCTACCTTCCTCCCGCTTATGGCTGGCCGTCTCTTGTAAATTTTTATCCTCTATTGAAGTAAAAACAAAAAAGATAAGGGTTGCGCTCAGTTACAGGAATTAACCGTACATCTCACGACACGAGCTGACGACAGCCATGCAACACCTGAAAGTCCCAAAATTCAAAACGTCTCCGCAAGAATGGCAGACTTACTAGAACTGGTAAGGTTGCGCGCGTATTATCGCATTAAACCACATGCTCCACCACTTGTTTGAACCCCCGCCAATTCCGTTGATTTTTAAGCTTGCGCTCGTACTCCTCAGGCGGAATGCTTAATGCCTTAGCTATAGCTTCTAGTGATTTAAAAACTAGCATTCATCGTTGACAGCATAGACTACCAGGGTCTCAAATCCTGTTCGCTACCTATGCCTTCGTCCCTCAGCGTCAGTACTGAACTAAATAATTGCTTTCGCATGTGATGTTCCTTTCCACTTCTATGGATTTTACCCCTCATTGAAAAATTCCATTATCCTTTATCAGACTCAAGCTCTTCTGTATTAAAGACTTTTCTTTAGTTTAGCTAAAGGATTTGACCTATAACATTACAAAGAGCCACCTACGGACCCTTTACGCCCAGTTATGACGAATAAGGCTAGCCCCCTTCGTATTACCGCGACTGCTGGCACGAAGTTAGTCGGGACTTATTCTTAACTTAATGTCATTATCCTCAGTTAAAAAAGAGGTTTACAACCTTAGCCTTCAATCCCTCACCAAGCCTTGCTGGATCAAGCTTTCGCTCATTGTCCAATATTCCTTACTGCTGCCTTCAAATGAAACCTGGGCCTTGTCTCAGTCCCAGTGTGGTTGATCGTCCTCACAGACCAACTAAGCATCTTTGGCTCGGTAGGCTTAACCCAACCGACTACCTAATACTAAATCTAATCATCCCCAACCGGCGTACCTTTTATAATCCATTTGGTATTTTTCCAATTGTTTCCCCCCTGAGAGATAGAATTATTCCAAAGTTAAGGGTAGATATTGACTTTTTACTCACCCGTACGCTATGGCGTAAAACCATTCAACTCGCATGTATTCAAGCAGGCTTATAGCCTTCACTCTGAGCTAGGATCAAACTCAGCTTATTTAATTATCTAAACTTAGACAATTTATTGTAATTACACCCATTCATGTCCTAATATAAAAATAAATAGGTACTTAGTAAGATGCGAAAATCTTTAACACCCAACACTTAATTCTGCCTTATCTTAATATTGCGGGTAAATCACTTAAAGATTATTAATTTTTGTACATCATGGGAAAATGATTTCACCTATACCTGTTTGTTAAATCGCACGACAAAACTTGTAATTTCTGTTTGTTCTTTAGGACCTTTACCAGTCCAAACAAAATGATTGGTAATATCTAAAGTTATTGTTTTAAATAATTCTGGTAAAATATGATTTTCATAAGCGAAGCATAAACTACCATCCGACAAGATATTACCTAATAATTTACGTTTAACTTTTACTCTCATAAATAAATTTAGGATAAGGTAGGATTCGAACCCACGGCAGTTTGTCTGCGTCAGTTTTCAAAACTGGTACCATAAACCACTCGGTCACTTATCCCTCTGTAGTCAAACTCTAGCCTAAAAACTTATTGGAAACTTTAACTTTACATTTAACTTCGTTTAAAAAAGTTAATATGTGCACATATGCTAAAATATTGGAAGGTTTATTGCTTTCTACGTGAAAGTACACCCGATGCTCACGTTTCTCAAATTGGTCTTTAGACCTCTTATTCCCCAAAGGCGACCTAAGAAGTGTAAACTTTTTAATATTAATAGATAATCCTCTATACTTTTGAAAAAAGGGCAACAAAAATAATAATAATTTCAAACTTTTTATATTCGCGGACGAAGACCAAACTTCACATTTATAAACGAGATTACCTGAAAAACTCATTAGGTAATACAGGAGTCGAACCTGCAAAACACATACAGTGGACACCATATAGCCGAGTTACCCCTTTACTCTTTGGAGATAGAGAGATTTGAACTCTCAACTTTACGCTTGCAAAGCGCACACTCTACCAATTAAGTTATACCCCCCTCTAATTAGCCTACGAAAAAGACGGGATTCGAACCCGCGGCCACTGGTATGACAAACCAGCACTCTACCATCTGAGTTACTTTTTCTGAAATGTTACTGTGCAAGGGAGATGGTGGGATTCGAACCCACGCTACATTAAAAATATAGATTGATTTAGCAAACCAAGGCTATCAGCCACTCAGCCACATCTCCTATATAGTTTGTAAAAACTTTTAAATATTAACGCGACTCTTCTGTAAATCTTAAATTCTTATTTCTTGCTTTAAGACTAAACGCCAAAGAAGGAAGCATAAAACGTAAAATTATAAAATAAAAATTAAAAACAATCAGGATTAACCAAAAAACTTGATTAAAGAAAGTTATACTATCGAATTGAGGCATCTAAATATTACTTTAATAGTGCTAGCAAATTCTATTAATAATACAGGTAAAATAAATTATTATACGCTATAAAATATCAAAAATCTAAAAACTTTACCAAGAAGACTTACGCATTCCCAAAAAGAGGCCTCTCGAAGCTAAACGCCGAAATTCCAATCTAGATAATTTATACACATTAATAACAGAGCGGGATCTATGTGTTTCGACACACCTATTTTTAACCCTACATATACTACTTTGCCGAGGCAACTTTGATTTTTCCAACTGAGCCCACCAACGTAAAAAAATATTTAAATTTTGATTAGCCGCGACAACATTAAGAGCTTTACGCTTTGACTCATGTAAAAAAAATAAATTACGCCTTTTATAATCCCGATTTTTCATTCCCAATCCAAGCTACCTATTTGCCAAGCATATATAAACCCGACAATAAGTTCAAAGAGAAAATCAATTACAGACCAATAGCCAACCGGCGGCAACTGACTTAAAGAAGCGGCCCAAGGAAAAATAAAAACTGTTTCTATATCAAAAAGAAGAAAAAGAATAGCTACAAGATAAAAACGAACATCAAATGCATTACGAGCATCTTCGTAAGGATCAAATCCGCACTCATATGAAGACAATTTTTCATTGTCTGATTCAGCTAAAGCTAAGGTATAAGAAGCTCCAAAAATAATACAAGCCAGTATGAGACTAAAACATAAATAGATTAAAGCTGGGGAATACTCTCGCAAAAAAAACATGAGATTATTGACTAAAAAGAAAACCGGACCAACATACTGGACAAAGTTCAATAATCCCACCAGATGTTTCCGTTTTAAGCACATTTTCCTTGAACATTCCAATTTCAGAATTACCCCCACGATTAGAAGTACCTATTATATCACTACCACCAATTAAAGAAGTGTACCGAACACAACGAGTACAAACGATACAACGCCTTAAAACTGTTTTTATGAGACTACCCCAAAAAGTGTCACCCAACGACTTTTTAAAAAAAAAAAATCTTCCTCGATCTGAGCCGTAGTTAAAGCTTTGCTCTTGAAGTTCACACTCACCACCTTGATCACATACAGGACAATCAAGAGGATGATGTAAAAGCAAAAATTCCATAACAAATTCTTGCGCTTTCTGCACTAAAGCCGTATTAGTAAAAATTCTCATATTTGGCAGAAAGGGTAAAGCACAAGATGCTTGAGGTTTCGGTGAATTACCAACTTCCACAAGACACATTCTACAGTTACCCGCAATAAAAAGTTTATCATGATAACAAAATCTAGGTATTTTAACACCAGCAGCTTCACATGCTTGAATAACAGTAGACCCCCTTTTTACCCAAATTAAAAGTTCATTTATAGTAATGTTAATCATTTTAAGAAGCGCTTTTAAAATTATGCCAGTTTAAAGAATTAGTAGAAGACTTATCCTTAACCAAAAAAATAGCATTTTTCGATTCTCTGCCTAATTGTTTATGCAAAGAATCCGGACAATTTTTTTGAAGTGTTAAACTAATAGCCCCAACCATGGCTATTAGAAGAACAACTCCAGCGATTATCAACAAAATAGCATGGGTTGAATACAAAAGATAACTGGGATCATTTAAAGCAGAAGAAGAATCAAAATTAACAAACCATGAGGCGTTATTTAAAAAAGAATCACTTACTATATTATTATAAAAACACAAATAAAAAAAGTCAGCAAGATCTTTATCGAATAAAATATTGATCGTTGTTTTTAAATTATCCTCACTATGCACCAGGTTAAAAGACGCCAAAACAGATATAAACCGACTCGCCCCTGATTGTAACAAAAAAAGTAAATCGTACGAACTTCCTATAAAAATCACAAAAAAAAAAAAAAGAAAACTACTAATATAAAAAAACTGTTTTTGCCCGGAAGACCACACAGTCTCAATAGCCTTAACGTCTAACATCATAACAACAAATAATACTAAAACAGCTATAGCGCCGGCGTAAACCAAAAGAAATAATAAAGCCATAAATTCGACACCTAATAGGAAAGATATGGCCGATCCTAAAAAAAAAAGTAAAACTAAATAAAGGCCGCTATACACAGGATTTTGCGTGCTAATAACTTTAACACCCAAACCAGCCCCAAGAATCATAAGGAATATAAAAATTATAGGGTCAACCATAATATAGAGAATAAAAGCAACACCCCAATCCGCAAAGAAGGAAAACCAAATAAAAACCATAATCCAAACAAAAGATTACCCCAAACAAAAACAACTAAATAATGGTATAAATAGCCGGAATGCCAGAAACGTGCCTGCTGTACCTGACTTGTCAATATATTTGATAAACCAAAAGGACCTAAGCTCTCAATAAGACCACGATCAATAGATTTGTAAGTAAAGTGATAGCCGAAATCAAGTACATTCTGGCTTACAAATTCATTATAAATTTTATCAAAAAACCATTTTCGGCTTAGAAAAATATAAAACTTACGCCCTACTAGAGAGGTCTTCCAAAAATACATATTGTGATTGTAATACCGATACAAAATAAAGGATAAAACCCCGCCAGCAATACTAAAACACAATGGAAGAATTTTTGAAAAAATTGACATAAATTCAGCATCAATTAAACTTAAATTGGATGGAAGACAAAATAAGGAACCACCCCAAAAATTAGTACCCAGCCCTATAAACAAATCACGACTAAAATACCCGATAAAAATACTGGGTATTGCCAATAAACCTAACACAAAACCTATAGCCTTACCCCCTTCTGATGCCGAAAGTAATAGTTTACGACTACCATTAGGCTCCACTAAAAAACATAAAGCAATTAACCTAATTGAATAAAAAGCAGTACAAAAAGCAGCGAAACTCCCCAACCAATAGCTAAAATGGGAAGGAACCGAATAAGTGGCATATGCTATTTCAAGAATAACATCTTTAGAATAAAATCCTGTCAAAAAAGGCATACCCATTAAAGCCAATGAACCAATTACCATCATTGCATAAGTAAATGGCAATAATCGGCGCAAACCACCCATTTTTCTCATATCTTGTTCATCGCCTACGGCATGTATCACCGAACCAGCGCTAAGAAAAAGAAGAGCTTTAAAAAAAGCATGGTTAGCTAAATGAAAAACAGCAACTGAATAATTAGACAAACCACAGGCAAATATCATATAGCCCAACTGACTACACGTAGAATACGCGATAACTCGCTTAAGATCATTTTGAACCAAAGCTGTAGTTGCAGCAAAAAAGGCAGTCATACCACCTACTACACTTATCAACATAAGAGCCCCCGAACAATATTCTAAAAGAGGAGAACAACGCGCTAATAAAAAAACACCAGCTGTAACCATTGTAGCTGCATGAATAAGGGCTGAAACTGGCGTAGGGCCTTCCATCGCATCAGGCAACCAAGTGTGTAAACCAAGCTGGGCGGATTTACCAACGGCACCAATAAACAGAAGAACCCCTATAAGATCTAAAGCTTTAAATTTTATATTTAAAAAAGACAAAGTGCAAGACATTAATTGAGGAGAAAACGCAAAAACTGTTGCGTAATCTAAAGCGCCAAAACAAATAAAAATTGCAAAAATACCTAAAGCTAATCCGAAATCCCCAATTCTATTAACTATCATAGCTTTTATAGCGGCTTTGTTAGCCTGTATTCGAGTAAACCAAAAATTAATAAGTAGATAAGAACAAAGGCCAACACCCTCCCACCCAACAAACATTTGAACAAAATTATCAGCAGTCACTAATACTAACATAAAAAATGTAAATAACGACAAATAACTAACAAAACGTGGTAGGTGGGGGTCTTCCCCCATATATTCTGTAGAATATATATGAACCAAAGTCGAAATAAAGGTAACAACAACAAGCATCACGACAGTTAAACTATCAAAACAAAAAGCCCACTCGACATGAAAAGAGTCTGATTCCAACCAGGTCATTAAAGAAAGATAGGTGGCACTTCCAGCCAATCCTACTTCATAAAACGACAAACAGCTTAAACAAAAAGTTAAACCCACGCAAATTACTGTGATAAAACAAGAACCGTGTACCCCGATAAAACGTCCAAAAAACCCTGATATAATAGACCCTAAAAGGGGTAAAAAAACTATGTTTAAATACATTTTAGTTCTTTACGGGCCTTGAACCCGCACCTTCATCTCAAAAAGACAATATCCTAACCATTAGACGAAAAGAACTTAAGATTACCAACAAACACTACACTCAATTATTTACACCCACAGGTTAACCCATACTAAATTTGAAACTGATGCATGCATTACAGAAAAAAAGGGATCTGGATATAAACCCATAAAAACCGTCCCTAACAACAATGGGAGAAAAACTACAAACTCTCTATAGCTTAAATCACAACCTACAAGTTTAATATTGCCATAAGCTATTCTATTAAATAACCAGAGAGAATAAACACCCCCGAGAATCATAGATGTAGCAGCAAAAAAACACGCTGTCGTGTTGGCGTCAAAAGCCGACACTAACAAAAGAAATTCCCCAACAAAACTAGAGGTCCCAGGCAAGCCTAAATTAGCCATTGTAAAAAAAAGAAAAATTATTATGAAAATGGGCATTGTATGGGTTAATCCCCCATAATAATTAACACCCCTAGTATGCCACCTGTCATAAAGAACTCCAATTATAAGAAATAAGGCCGAAGAAACAAACCCATGACTTAAACTTTGTAATATCGCGGCTTCTACCCCGATCACCGTGCCGCTAAATAGACCTATCATAACTAAATTCATATGAGCAACTGATGTATATGCGATTAACCGTTTTAAATCCGTTTGACGAATAGCTGTTAAAGACGTATACACTACACCCAAAACGCTTAGACTAAAAACAAACGGTGTAAAATAAATACAGGCTTGAGGGAAAAGACCCAATGAAAAACGCAAGAATCCATAAGATCCTAATTTTAGAAGAATCCCAGCTAAAATGACCGACCCTGCCGTAGGTGCTTCCACGTGAGCTTCCGGCAACCAAATATGAACTGGCAACATCGGTACTTTAGCCGCAAAAGATGCAAAAAAAGCTAACCACAACCACCTTTGATTATAATTAGAAAACTTTGTAATTGATAATATTTCATAACTAGTGCTGCCAACAGACAAATATATGTATACGACTCCTACAAGCATAAACAACGATCCAAATAGTGTGTACAAAAAAAACATATAGGCAGCTCTTATTTTGCGTTGACGTGAACCATAGATACCAATAACTAAAAACATCGGTATTAAAACAGCTTCAAAGAAAATATAAAAAAATAAAAGATCCAAACTTGTAAACACTAAAAGCAAAACTAATTCCATACTTAAAAAACTAATCAGATAGATTTTTAAATTCCCCTTTTCAAAAGTCCATGAGGCTAAAAGACATAAGGGAAAAATTAATGTAGTCAAGAGAAGAAAAAATAAAGAAATACCATCAATACCCAAAATTAAATTTATATTTGATATAGGTAACCACAAATTGTTAACCACAAATTGAAATTTAGACGTGGAATGGTCAAAACCCAACCATAAAAAGAGAGATAAAATAAAAACCAACGAAGTAATAAACAGAGAAAATTGTCGAAGCAACAACCGATGCTCGGCAGGTATAATAATTAAACCAAAAACACCAATAATTAGAAGCAAAAACAAAGAATTTAAGAGCATAATCTTTTTCCAACCCAAGTCAAATAATCATCTTGGTTGACCGCTTGTACCACAATAGGCATAAATCCGTGGTTAACACCACAAATCTCACTACATTGGCCATAAAATACCCCCTCCCTTTTTACAAAAAGAAAAACTTGATTTAATCGACCGGGACATGCGTCTACTTTTATTCCTAGACTAGGAATCGCCCAAGAATGTAAAACATCAGCCGAAGTAACCAAAACACGTATATGGGTATTAATAGGAACAAAAAGACGATTATCTACTTCTAATAGGCGAAAAACTTTCCCGGCTTTTCCTACACTATGTGGCTCAGGAATAATCAGATCTTCTTCTCCAATAAGATACGAATCAAAATTTATACGTTGCCTATCAGAGCCCTCCCCATCATCAGATGGTTCTTTAATAAGGTCTAAAATCAAATTAATTTCTTCTTTTAAAATTTGATGAATACTCGAATCTTCCTCAATTATTGTAATTAATAATTTATACAAGAAATGTCTTAACTTACTGATATCAGTTTCATCTAAAGTATAAACCACATCTTTAAGCATTTGTAGAATATCGAGCAAAAGATTAGTTTGATTGGAAGCCAGGTGTTTTTCTCCAAAAACATCTAAAACTTCTTTAATACTATTATAGGACCTATTAATACCCTTTGAAGTATTATCGGGACTTCCACCATTACCCATAGAATCACCTGTAGAGCTTAACTCGGCATCAATGCCTGAGTTATCCGGAGAGCTTCCTACACTGTTAATATACATCAAAACTAAAGTATCTCTGTCAATTTTACTACTATCTTCTTTAACGATTTTTTCAAGAAAAGTAGAAAATAACTTTAAATTTTCTAACTCTGCTCTTGATTGCAATAAAAGAGTACGTAACTTAGTAGCTATTATATTAGGATTCGACTTTATATCAAGGAGCCGTAACTCAGATAAAAAATTTTTAAAAGATTTAACATGAGAATCCACATCGTAGTGAGCCCCTTTAAAAAAACCCTCTGCCACATCTCTAAACCACATTTGTTCCACCGGTTTAATAGAACAAACCTTTTTTAACTGCCATTCAATCCTGTTTATAAAAGTTTTTATTTTTGTTGAAGTATCAATAAGCTCATTATAACCTCCTTCTGCAATATCTATCTCATGCTTAATCTTATTAATAGAAAAATTTATATACTTAGTGTAAATACTCTCATCATTAAATTCATTTATAAACTTTAATTTTAATTGCTCCACATCATCCTCAGATTTTAATTGTTTTAAATCTGACGAAATTTTGTCAATCAACAAATCGGCTACTTTACCCCCGGATAAAAGTTTTTTATCCGCCGCTTTTAAAATGCAATTCTCTAATGCCAAAATATTTTTTTTCTCATGAATCCTCCCCAAATCTAACGCGGGTAAGTCTATGCCCCCAGAAAAATGCGATGGTATTTTATTATTTTCCAGATCGAACCCTATGGTGCTTTCAATACTGTTGCAAAGATAAAGGAGGGCCTCATCCATAATTTTTTTGGCCTCCTCCAGTGCAAGCCCACCATATCGTAATTTATTCTCGTATTCGAGCAAGTCTGTTTTGTGACGATCCCAAGTAAAATTGTCAAAATATGTTTCAGAAACCTTTAGCCGACTAATTTCATCCCTATGTTCAACAAAATCTGTGTCCGCAAGAGATTTACTGACATCTTTGGCGTGGCCTCCGGCTATTTCTAATCTATTGTTGATTTTTGCCAACTCCTCACTAATTTTAATAATTTGCCTTTTAGCTCTACAAAATTCCTCTTTAGCTAAATAAAATCTTTCTAGGGACGTATCGCTAATTTGGTCCGAATAATAACCATTTAAATCAATATTGATAAAATCCAAAGCACTGGTATCAGACTCACCCTTTAAACCCAAATAACCTAAAAATTCGATATCTTTTTTACAGAAATCCTTCTTTAATTTATCAAAAGTAAAAACCGCTTTTTCTAGTTTTTTTTTTGTCGACTCAAAAAAGGCCTGAGCGGATTCAAATTTACTATTAGCTTTACTTAAAATTTCTCCAGCCTCGTCTGATCTTAAAAATGGAACTGCTAATTTATCACCAGAAGAATTAAATTCTAACTCGGCGCTTTTTGCCGCGACATTGAGGGTAGCTAGATCCTCTTGACTTAAACCAATAGACAATATATCAAATATAGAGGAATCACCCTCAAATTCTTGTTCCGCTTTTAAAAGCCTTGCTTTAAGAATATCCAAGTTTTCTTTAGTTTTTAGCCTTAGCTTTTCGTCCCAACCGTCGAATCCATCTTTAAGAAGAATATTAGGTCTTTTAAAAGACGAACTAAACTCAGAGAATTCTGTTCTAGCTTTAATTACTTCTGCACTAGATTTATTAAGTTTAGCCGCAGCTAAATCTACTCGGGCTAATTTAAAATCTGATTTAGCACTATTAAGATCCAAACTCGCCTCGTGCAATTCTCTCTTGGCGTTTTCCCACCCAGCTTTAAGATCCTCCAATTCAGCATCTGTTATAGATAAGTTCTCTTTACATATTTCAGAATTAAAAGGGGTCTGAATATTTTGCAGATTTTTATCTCCCTTGTTATTTTCTATGTACTCCAACCAATCTTTTAAATTTTTAACACGCTTTTGAACCAAATCTAGATTTTCTTGAGTCACTTTTGGTACTAATTCAAAATCAGAATATTCATACGACCAATACCATTGGTGACCAACAACTTTTATCGTTAGACTAGGATCAATAACCTCCTCCATAGCATAAAGCAAATTGTATGAAGGTACACTAATGATCATCAAAATACCAGCTGGTACAATTGTCCAAACAATTTCAAGTAAAGTAGAATGATTAAAGCTTGCAGGCTCCGGATTAGCTGATTCATTGAATAAGGTTAAAGATTGATAAAGTAACCAACCAACAAAACAAGCGATAAGTAGCATAAAAGTCATTAACAAACCATTAAAAGAAATAATACCCTCCATAATTGGAGTAGCCGGATCTTGAAAACCAACTTGCCACGGATGTGGTGCGTCCATATGCGCCATATTATAAGGTTTAAATACAGAAAAAACAAATAATAAATAAATAAATAAAGTGTTAGCTCTTTTTAATATATTCATGATACACGTGTGTAATTAATATCAACTTACTTATGAGATATCTCTGGGGGTCAAATAATCGACCACCCCCACTTTGTAACTTGGGGTGGTTATTAAATGATTTGAACTTGTTGAACTACGCTTATTTGGACCACCTATTTTGATAGCACGCGCCATTAAAAGTTTTTCCAACCACCCAACAAACAAACCACCAAAAATAAAAAAAGAAAAATATCCAACAGATACCGTGATGCCAATAAATCTAAAATAATCATCAACAGGAGTGGTTCCGGCCCAACCCAATAAGCAAAAATCTGCAACAAAAAGCCAAAAAACTACAGCATAGACAGGTCTAAAGTTACCACTCCGTAATATCGAGGTATTTAACAACGGGTACAGAAATAACATTATGATGGCACCTCCCATCGCAAGAATGCCCCCAACTTTATTTGGTATAACTCTTAAAATAGCATAAAATGGTAAAAAGTACCACTCCGGCACAATATGGGCTGGAGTGCTGTAAGGATCCGCCTCTAAGTAATTATCAGGTTCGCCTAACGCATTAGGAAAGTAAAAAATAAAAATAGATAAAGAAAAAACCAACACGAAAAAAGCCACCAAATCTTTTACATAAATATAAGGATAAAAATTAATATTTGCTACTTTCGTTTTTATACCTAAGGGGTTGTTCGACCCATCTTTATGTAACAAACCTAAATGAACAAAAACCATACCGGTAATTAAAAATGGCAACAAATAGTGTAAACTATAAAAACGATTTAATGTTGGATTTCCTACAGTAAAACCACCCCATATCCACATAACAACTTCTTTACCTATAACGGGAATAATAGAAAAAAAACTTGTAATAACGGTAGCCCCCCAAAAGCTCATTTGACCCCAAGGTAAAACATAACCAATAAAAGCGGTCGCCATCATTAAAACATAAATAAGAGTACCGGACCACCATAAGTGCTGTCGGGGTTCCATATAAGAACCGTAATACAAACCCCTAAAAATATGAGCATAAACTAGCATAAAGAAAAAAGAAGCCCCATTCGCATGCATATATCGGATTAACCAACCACTTTTGACATCTCGCATTATATGTTCTACACTAGAAAAAGCATAATGCGTTTCACTCGCGTAATGCATCGCTAAAAAAGCTCCACTAAGTATTTGAATAAGCAAACAAAACCCTGCGGTCGACCCAAAACTCCAATTATAATTTAAATTCATAGCCGTCGGATAATCAATAATATGAGAATCTACCCAACTAAGTATTGCATTTAAATTCCATCTCGACATAAAATATTAATATATCAGCTTTTTTCAATATGAGACCAGGGGATATGAAAATCAAACGAACGAAATTCTTGCGTCAATTCAATAGGCTCGCAAACAACAACTCTCTGATCTTCATCATAACGCAATTCGAAGTAGCCACTCAATGGAAAATCTTTTCGAAGAGGATGACCTTCAAACCCATAATCTGTTAGAATTCTACGTAAATCCGGATGTCCCGAAAAAAATACACCAAGTAAATCCCAAATTTCACGCTCCCACCAATTTGCTGAAGGAAATATATCAACAATAGATGGTAGAGGATTTACCTCATCAGTGGAGGTTTTAATCCTAATTCTAGAATTGGATCTAATATTTAAAAGCTCGTAAACAACCTCAAAACGTTCTTCTCTATCAGGATAATCCACACCAGAAATAGACGTAAGTAAATGAAAATTACCGTTTCCATGATGATGTAAAAATGTTAATGTAGCCAACAAATATTTTTTAGACACATTAATAACAATCTCATGTCCAAATACTTGAAATGTTTGGACAGGCAAAAGTCGTGTAAGACTATTCGCGTATATAATCAGGGAGTTTAACATTATCTAAAAAGTTATCAAATTAAACCAAATTAATGCAGCTACTCTGATGATTACTTAATTTAGCCACATAAAAACTTATTAACAAAATAATCCCTTATGGGAATTGAACCCATATTTTTGCCGTGAAAAGGCAACGTCCTAACCACTAGACCAAAGAGACTATAAACCATAATACAAAACAATATTTGGGCCTAGATCGGATTGAACGATCGACTTTACGCTTATCAGGCGTACACTCTACCACTGAGTTATAGGCCCTAGAGCCCTATTAAAGGATAAAGCCCTTTATTACAAACAACAAAAGCTTTAATAATTTTTTACTTTTAGTTTACCTGTTTTTTGATTCAATCACCGGAAAAGCAACACCCCTATTTTCAACCCAAGGGTTAGAATCTTCGCTATGCCCCTGGGTTAATGTCAAATAAACGACATAAAAGAAAAATAATGAAGCCACTGAAGAAAGAATTGACCCAAAAGAGGCTACGCTATTCCAACCCGCATAAGAGTCGGGGTAATCTGGAATACGACGAGGCATGCCAGCTAATCCTAAAAAATGCATAGGAAAAAATGTTAAATTTACTCCGATAAACATAAGCCAAAAATGAATTTGCCCTAAAACTTCTGGATAGCCCAAACCAGTCATTTTTCCAATCCAAAAATAAAAAGCGCCAAACATCGTAAAAGCAGCACCCATACTTAAAACATAATGAAAATGCGCAACTACATAATAAGTGTCATGAAGAGCAATATCTACACCGGAATTAGCCAAAACGACACCAGTTAACCCCCCAATTGTAAATAAAAAAAGGAAACCTATAGAGAATAGCATGGGTGTTTTAAGACGTATCGAACCTCCCCACATTGTAGCTATCCAGCTAAAAATCTTAATACCTGTAGGAACAGCAATTATCATCGTAGCCGCTGTAAAATAAGCTCGAGTATCAATATCCAAACCAACTGTAAACATGTGATGCGCCCAAACGATAAAACCCAAAATACCAATAGACAACATAGCATAAACCATTCCTAAATAACCAAAAACGGGCTTTCTTGAAAAAGTAGCCAAAATATGGCTAACTATACCAAATCCAGGTAAAATCAAAATATATACCTCAGGATGTCCGAAAAACCAAAACAAATGCTGATAAAGCACTGGGTCGCCACCACCCGCCGGATCAAAAAATGTAGTATTAAAATTGCGATCCGTTAAAAGCATAGTAATACCCCCGGCCAAAACCGGAAGAGATAATAAAAGTAAAAATGCTGTTATTAAAACAGACCAAACAAATAGAGGTAAACGGTGCATACCCATACCCGGAGCACGCATATTAAAAATGGTTGTTATGAAATTAATGGCACCTAAAATAGAGGCAGCACCAGATAAATGTAAACTGAAGATAGCTAAATCCACTGATGGTCCCGAATGCGCCTGGATACCACTTAAAGGTGGATAAACAGTCCAACCTGTACCGGCTCCAGCCTCCACTAGTGAGGATGCCAAAAGAAGTATTAAAGATGGCGGTAACAACCAAAAGCTTATATTATTCATACGAGGAAACGCCATATCTGGAGCACCTATCATTAAAGGAACAAACCAATTACCAAACCCCCCTATAAGAACAGGCATAACCATAAAGAAAATCATTAAAAAAGCATGTGCCGTAACAATAACGTTATACAACTGATAATTCCCCCCCAAAAACGTATTGCCGGGACTTGAAAGCTGCAACCTTATAAGAACAGACATCGCTGTGCCTAAAACACCAGAAAAAGCCCCAAATATTAAATATAAAGTACCAATATCCTTGTGATTTGTAGAAAAAAACCACCTTGTAAAGAAACCACTCAATGCCGAGTTAGAAATCAATGGAATAAAACTTTGCCATAAAGGTTTTGATTCTTGAGTAAAAGACATTTTTTTTAAATCATTAGTCCTATAGCTATTTTATAGATCAATAAATAAAACAAATTAGGACTCAACATAAAAAATATAACGGTCCATCCAATGATAACCAAAAAAAAAGCAGCACCTTTTGTCAATGGGGTGAAATAAAACCAACTTTCTCCTTTTTCAAAATAAAAAATCTTTATTAATCTAATATAATAAAAAGCCGAAACAACACTAGTTAAAACTGCAAATAGCGCGACAAGATAATAAGACGAATCAATGACACTAACAAAAATATTAAATTTGGCGAAAAAACCACCCAAAGGGGGGACTCCCGCCAAAGAAAAAATCATGAGGACAATCCCTAAACTAAAAACTGGATTAGATCGAACTAACCCAATTACATCCGAAAAGGTTAAAAAGCTATTATCAGATGTCAAATCTAAGTGGAGGACATAAATCCATAAAAAAATAGCAGTTAACATGTAAATGAAAAGATAAAACAAAACGCTTTGAACCCCCTCAACACTTCCGGATGCTAGACCTAAAGACAAAAACCCAACATGCCCCACACTACTAAACGCAAGAAGTCTTTTAATTTTGGTTTCACCTAAACCACACACACAACCAATAAAAAGACTTAAAAGACCGCACAAGCAAAAAAAATCTTCCCAAAATACAGGAAACAAACACCAAAAACTTGTATAAACTAAACGTAATATAACAACAAATATAGCCAGTTTTGGAACAGATGCAAAAATAAGACTAACAATCGTGGGAGCCCCTTCGTACACATCGGCTATCCACATGTGATAAGGAGCTGATCCTAATTTAAATAATAGCGCTGAAATTAAACAAATCAAACCCAAATAAAATAACGGTGAATAACCCGCAAGATTTTCCGTTAACAAACTAAGAGACCCTAAATTGGTAGTACCCATAGAAAAATAAATTAATGATGCGCCAAACAAAAAAAAAACCGAAGCAACCGAACCAAGAATAAAATATTTCAATCCAGCCTCAGCAGAAAAATATGAATTTTTCTTCCAAGTGGCTAAAACATAAAAAATAAGAGACATAAACTCCATATTTAAATAGATAGAAAGAAGATCATACGAGGAAATTAATAAGCACAAACTTAAGCAAATGCTAATAATAAAAAAAAAAAACTCAAAAGCCCGCAACCGGACCGAAAACATATAGGCCTCACTTACGGAGACACAGACGAACAAACCCAAAACAACAAATAATTTTAACCATATCGATAAATGATCCGTAATAAAAATTGAATTCCATAATGTCTGGGATTCAATAGGATTATTAACAACCAAAAAAACACTTATAAATAAAATTATTGAAGTTAACCGAATCATGCTCGGTGTTAAATAGGTATAAAGCGCTGCCGCGGACAAACCCAAGAAACTTCCATGCATAAGAACAACTAAAATAGAAATTGCAAGAAAAAGCTCCGGGAAAAAAGCAACGATGTCATTTTGAAAGATTAAAGAGAATTTCATGACTTACATCTTATAGGATTTGAACCTATGACCCACGATTTAGAAGACCGTTGCTCTATCCACTGAGCTAAAAATGCTTTTATAATTTGAGCTTTATTATTGTTAGAATCAAATATTATAGCTAATGAAGAACTATAGCGTCATTTATATAAATACAGCTTAAAATTGTAAACACATAAGCTTGGATTAAAGCAACGGCCAACTCCAAACCAAAAAGAATAATCAAAACTAACAAGGGCACAACATGTGCTATTAGCAATAACCCACCACTCCCCATCATAGCCCAAGCAAAACCAGCAATTACTTTTAATAGGGTGTGCCCTGCCATCATATTGGCAAAAAGGCGAACAGCTAAACTAAGAGGTTTAAATATATAGGAAACTATTTCTATCGGAACTAATAAAAAAGCTAAGGGCAGGGAAGTTCCTCCAGGGAGGAATAAACTCAACATGTGAAACCCGTGCGTTGAAGCACATATAAGAACTACCCCTATAAATACGCCAAGAGCTAAAACCATTGTCTGAATCAAATGACTTGTTATGGTAAATGAATAAGGCACAAGACCTGACACATTAGAAATCAAAATAAAACTAAATATCATAAAAATAAACGGAAAATATTTTTGACCATGTGGACCAACACTATCCCAAATTAAACCCGCGGTAGTTAAATAGAGACCTTCTAAAAATAACTGCCAACGACTAGGAAAACAGCTTAAACCAAAAATGGAAAGACAATAGTAAACAAATAAAATAAAACCCACACTAAAAATCGTTGTAATCATTGCGTTAGTTATCGATAAGTCAAATAAACCAATACCTAGATTAACAAATGGAAGTATTTGAAATTGTTCTAAAGGGCTAAAAAACATAGATAATGATAATATAAAAAATATAACAATCCATTTTACAAAATGAAAGACTGAATAATATATGTCAAAATAAAATTGAAAAATATTTAGTAAATTCATTAATTTATAATAGTGAAAATTATCACACTATTACATTAAACCCCCACCAATAAATAGTCAAAAAAAGAAATAACCAAACGACATCAACAAAATGCCAATACCAAGCGGCAGCTTCAAATCCAAAATGCCTCTGACGACTAAAATGGTCTAAATATAACCGAAAAGTACAAACAGATAAAAAAATAGTTCCGATGATTACATGAAAACCATGAAAACCTGTAGCCATAAAGAAAACAGAACCATAAACACTATCAGACATAGCAAAAGGTGCGTTAATATACTCAAAACCCTGCAATCCTGTAAAAATAACTGCAAATATTATTGTAATAACGAGACCTAATAAAGCCTCCTTTTTAAAACCACCAACAATAGCATGATGTGCCCACGTGACACTTGCACCAGAAGATAGTAAAATAATAGTATTTAAAAGAGGCAACCCCCACGGACTAATTGCCTCTATACCGGCCGGGGGCCAAACCCCCCCAATATTAAAAACAGGAGACAAAGAAGAAGTAAAGAAAGCCCAAAAAAAAGCAAAAAAAAACATAACTTCCGAAACAATAAAAAGAATCATACCCAAGCGTAAACCCTGTTGAACCGCAGCAGTATGCTGGCCCTCAAATGAAGCTTCACGAATCACATCCCGCCACCATGTAAACATCACATATAGAATAGTAATTAAACCTAAACACAACAACTGCCCACCACCAGCATAATTATGCATATACAAAACTCCACCAAAAGTTAAACTTAAACCGCCTAAAGCAGCCACAAAAGGCCAGGGGCTTGGATCAACCAAATGAAATGGATGTCGTTGAACCATCTTAGCTTGCTCTTTCATTTTACTAATTTTAAGAAGGGGATAGGATTCGAACCTACGATGGTAAAACCAACAGATTTACAATCTGACACTATTAACCTCTCAGTCACCCCTTCGAATATAACACTTATTTAAAACCCACAACTTTTGTGCGTAATTTTTTACGACGTCTCTTAACAGGACGACACCCATTATGCGCTGTTCTTGTTATTAAGACAATAGAATGTATATTTATACCCAATTTACTAAAACTTCGAACAACACCAAACCGACCTTTACTTGTTCCCATAATATGAACAATAATCTTGTTATACCCAAAAGAAATTATTTTATTTCCAAATAATTTGCCTAATAACAGCCCTCGTGTGTACAAATTTTCTCTTTCGTTAAATTCATTCTTATAATCAGGAACTCTTAAAGAACAACTTGTTTTAATAGCGCGACTTTTACAGTCCACCAAAGTACAAAAGATATTACGTTTAGTACACCTTAAATAAACGGATCCCAACTTATTAGTTCGTGTATTATCATTTAAATACCTAACAGTCAAAGTATTTTTTACCACCTTTCTCCTAAAATGACTCGCTGACTTAAATTTAAACGACGTCTCGATAAAATAGCGGTTATTAAATAACATTTATATTAAAATGGACTCTTTTTTTTGCATTGGTATGGGTGCGCTGGCCTCTTACAGGTAAACCCTTTTTATGCCGTAAACCCCGATAAGTCGCTATTGCGTACAATCTACGTATTTTATCATTTTGAAAACGACGAAGATCAGCACCCACTAAAAGATCCGTATTGTCAACCAAACTTTCTAAAAGTTTACTTTTCTCTGGGGTTAGATGAATCCCCCGTGCGTCATCACCAAAACCTGCTTTTTGACATAATATTTCGGATTCTGCTAAACCAATACCATAAATATGAGACACAGACTGAACCAAAATTTTATTGTCCGGAATTGGAGTACCGATAATAAAAGGCATAGCTGATTATCCTAATAATTGAAATATAGTATGACAAAAAAACAATTTCTTGAAAAACCACTTAAATCCGAACTAAAAGCCCGCAAAACATTAAACGGACGAAATAATAAAGGTAGGATAACCTCCTGGCATAGAGGAGGTTGTCACAAACGCTTATATCGAAAAATAGATTTTAAACGAAAACACACACAAGGAATTGTTATCGGATTGGAGTATGATCCAAATAGATCTGCATATTTGGCTCGTATTTTTAACCCCGATACCAAGAAACAAAATTATATACTTGCGACAACAGACGTACAAAAGGGAGACGTAATAAGATCAAATTCAACCCATTATACCTTAAATAATGCTCATAGCAAACCTCTAGAGCACATACTTACAGGAACCCCAATACACAACATAAGTCTACATCCAGGTGGAAGTGGCAAACTACTACGCGCATCAGGATCCTATGGACACATCGTAAAAAAAACGAAAAATTTGGCGCAAATACGTTTAAAGTCAGGACAACACCGCTGGTTTGATATTAAAGCACAAGCCACTAACGGCATTATTAGTAATACCGAACATCGTTTTATTAAATTAAAAAAAGCTGGGCGAGCCAGGTGGTTGGGGCACCGACCAATCGTTCGCGGTGTCGCCATGAATCCCATAGACCACCCACATGGCGGTGGTGAAGGAAAAACATCGGGAGGTAGACCATCTGTGACTCCTTGGGGTAAACCTACAAAAGGTGCAACAACACGAAGAGTGAAAAAAAATGTCAAGATCTAACTGGAAAACACCCTTCATAGACAAAAGTCTTTTAACAAATTTTAGCCAAAAAAAGAAAAAAAAGATTACCTGGTCTCGACGTTCCACTATTTACCCCGTCTGTGTCGGATTAGAACTATCGATTCATAATGGAAAAGAGATGCTTAATCGTAAAATAAAACCTGAAATGGTAGGTCACAAGTTAGGTGAATTTGCATCGACCCGAAAAACCTCATCACAAAAAAAATAAAATGGCACAAAAAGCTCATCCAACGGCATTACGGCCCCAAAATACCTTTTACCAGGGGTACACACATTGGAACGAACCCCGATTTTACTACATATTATCTAAAATACGCCACTTTATTGAATCATGCTGCTTAGGGACCACACATTACCTTCATAACATCCAGATTAATAGACATGCGGCGGCAATAATTATTATTATTGATTTTATACATCTGCACATACGCTCAAAAAAACGCATTAAATCAAGACGTTACAAAGAAAATAAATTAAAAATTAAAAAAAAATCATGGACTTTAGTTGCCTCTAGATTACAAACAGCTGCAAAACTAATTCAGGCATTTACTGGTACAAAAAAGACAATACTAAAAGTTAATAGGTTAAAAATGTATACCAGATCGGTACCGAAACCCGTGAGAAGAGAAATGGCTTATTATACTAAAAGTTTTCATAACTTAAAATATGACTACGCAAGGTATGGAATACAATTAATATCACTAATACTAAAAAATAAAGCGAACACAGCCTGCTTATGCAGGTTTATCGAACAAAATGTCTGCTCTAGACAAAAACGAAAAAGGCATTACGAATTTCTTCGATATCTAAAACAAGGGCTTCATTCATTGCAAAAATATAAAAAAATCAACGGTTTAAAACTCCAAATAAAAGGCAGGTTTACGCATAAAGCAAAAGGCCGAAGTCGAACTTGGAAATATCAAATAGGCCAAATGCCCCTTAGCCGATTAAACACCGCAATTACTGCAGAATATAAACAAACCCAAACAGGGTACGGCAGTGTTGGGTTAAAAGCTTGGACTTGTAAAAATTCACCCGATGCTACTACAACCTAAAAAAACAAAATATAAAAAATACTTTAAACCCAGGTTATTGCCAAGAGTTACAACTAAAACACAAAAACTAAATGAACAAAATTGTTTCGCCATAATTTCACTAGAATCCGGATATATAAATGTTCGACAACTAGAGGCGGCACGACAAAATATTAGGCGCAAAATTAAAAGAGAAGGAAAACTAGAAATTGTCCCACTTGCGGATAAAGCCATAAGCAATAAGCCGACATCTGCCCGAATGGGCAAAGGCAAGGGAAAAGTAAATCACTGGGTCGCACCCATTTCAGCCGGAAAACCTATCTTATTACTATACGGTATCGATAAAGAACAAGGATTTCCCGCTTTAAAAGCTGGCGCCAACAAATTGCCCCTAAAAATTAAAATACAAGACCTTTAAATTATGCCTACTGCTAGAAAAAGATACTTAAGAAAGAAACGGCTATTTTTGTCTAAACAAACAACTTTTGTTTTTTTAAATGCTAGCAATTTAAAAACATCTAAAATTAAAAAAGTAAAAATGTCGTTGGGGGGAGGTAAAGTCTATTTTGTACCACTTTATTTGACACCCCCAAAGCTTGCAATTGGTTGTCCTGCGCTAATCGCTGTATACGACAGTCTAAAAGAGATGCAAAATAATATAACGAGCATAACGGCACAAATAGATTGCCTGGGTGTGTCAATAGAAAAAAAATGGTACTCTATAAAATATCTTAAAAAATCTAAAATAATAGTTTTAGAAAAAAAAACTCTGGCTTTTCTTTTACTAAAACTATCACGATTAAAAAAAAAAAATTAGCCCCATTTTTTTTCATATATTTATAAATATAAAGCGAAAGAAGGGATTTGAACCCTCAACTTTAAACTTGGCAAGCTTACGCTCTACCGATTGAGCTACTTCCGCGACATTTCTTTAATTCAAATCAAGGAATAAAACAGAGTTGCAAACTATTCCCTAAAAACAACATATCCTCTTTACTATTTGTACCAAAAAAAACTTGACATTTAAAACAATTTACAGTTTCAAAATACGGAAATAATGGAATTAATTCCTCAAAGGCAAAAATATCTTTTAAAACAAAACAATACACACTCTGATGCGAGGGCAATTTTAAACCCTCAAATTGACGAATACGCGGTAAAACATTAAACAGAAGTTTAAATAAAAAATTATAGAATTGTAACCCTCTAAGAGTTACTTTACAACCAACTGCGCATATCTTACCTTTTTTATGCCTTTTTATTTTAAGTTTTTCTGGAACGACGTGAGGCCTCTCCCCAGTTATTATTTTTAAAGCACATAGAGAAGAAATGACTGAACTATTATTCACCCCAGGAGTTCGTAAATATAAACATATCTTTTTAGGGGTGGGTAGTACACTAGAAGTAGCCACATTACCACAAAGAATAAAATCCGGCTGAACTACACTAAAATAATGGTTTTGATACAAATGCATTTTGCTTATACTGTTTTTCTTGCCATAGCGATTAATTTAGCCCATTTTAAACCCCGAAGTCTAGCAGGCAAAGTTGCCGAAATTCGAGTACCTAATGGTTTTTCCTGCGGGGTAATAAGAACCACAGAATTGCATCCGAAACAAGAACCAACCCCACTTTTAGATCGGTGTAATTTTCGTGTTTGGACAACGACCCCTTGATGAACTTCTGACTTATTCATTTTTAAACGAACACGACGACCATAACGCGGTCGCAAAGCCTTGACAGATACCAACACTATATCCCCAACACCGGCTGAACTTTTGCCCTTTTTAATTTTAATACATCTAACAAGTTTAGCTCCTGAATTATCAACAACTTTTAGAAGAGTTTGCGCTTGAATCATGCTTAATGCTTCCAGCCGGATTTGAACCAGCATGTCAAAAGACAAAAGATTTTGAATCTGCCGTGTCTACCAATTTCACCATGAAAGCATAAAATTTATGATTTTAACAACGACGCTTGATCTATACGAATACTCCCCCTCACCCTGAAATATACTAAAATAATAGCTAAACCAATAGATGACTCACAAGCGGCTACTATAAGAATAAATATTGCAAAAATTTGACCTATAAGATCAGAAAGGCAAACAGAAAATATGATAAAATTCAAACTTACTGAAAGAAGAGCCAGCTCTAACGACATTAGAACAACCACAATATTTGTGCGATTTAAAACAACACCCCCCACACCAATAACAAATAATAAAGCGGATAAAAAAAAAAAATGAATAAAATCCATATTTAAATATTAATAAGATATTAATGGAAAGATCGGTAGGGAGCCCAGATGAACTCTACGTTTATTCGAGTCCGCTAATTTGTTTAAGCTGTACCTCTTACTAACCACCTCTCCTCTACCCAAAGATGCCTCTAAAATCTCTTGGCTTAAATTATACCAGAAAGGTCTTGAGGCAGATCGTCTTCGACTCGCAGCCAAAAGAGCCCTCATTCCTGAATTCAATCCTCTAACACTTGATATCGTGTATGGTAAATACACGCTAAACGCATTAACCGCGCGATGCTTCTTTGCCCTGGGCTTAAGACGAATACCTATGTCACGCCTTGCCTCAAAAACTCCAAAATAAAAAATATGCAAAGCGCGACCCGGGTATTTTTCATCCAACAATTGAAAAGCCTTGTTCAAAACCTTTTCTGCTTTAGAACGCTTTCCATTTTTCATTAAAAGATTAACCATTTTGCCCACTAGAGGGTCTTTTTTAATGCCCAAAAAATTAAAATTTTCTTTTATTTTCACATTTAAAGATATTTTGTTTTCTATTCCTAATTGACTATATTTTGCTTCTAACATCCTTTATCTGGCTTCTTTGTTCCGTACTTGGACCGAGCCGTCTTGCGACCAGATAACCCCGCCAAATCTAACTTGTTACGGACTAAACGGTATTTTACTCCCGGTAAATCAGGAATTCTGCCCCCTCTAATCAAAACTTGAGAATGCTCTTGCAATCGATGAATTTGGCCAGGAATATAAGCTGTTAATCGTATTTTATTAGATAAACGTACTTTAACTACCTTACGTCGAGCTGAATTTGGCTTTTTGGGAGAACAAACAAATACTTTTAAACACACGCCCTTTTTTTGGGGGCAACCCCTTAAACCAACACTTTTTTTTTTTGTGATTTTAGTGCCTTTGCATTTTTTAAACCATTGACTAATATTCGGTCTAGACATTATTACCAGAGAGGGGACTTGAACCCCTACCCCACAAAAGACTGGAACCTAAACCCAGCGTGTCTACCACTTCCACCACCCTGGCTAATGGAGTCGAAGGAGTCGAACCTTCGATCCCCGCACCAAAAACGGGCGCCTTACCCACTTGGCTAGACTCCAGACAAACATTCTTACCCAAATCCCCACTCAGTCCGGCAGGAATTGAACCTACAATACTAGCTTCATGAGAACTATGTTTTACCTATTAAACTACGAACCGCCAACAATCTAACAAGTGTTTTAAACCAAAAATTTAATTATTAGATTTTTTAAACTCCTTTATTTTTTCTTTAATGCTTTTTGCTAATTTGGGCAAATCAGCAAAAAAAAGAAGTCCTACGCAAAATATAAATAGAAATTGTAAAAGACTTATTTTCATCTACTTGTCTCAGATATCATTAAATAAACGATCCTTATATCAAAATAACAGAAAGAGAGGGGTTCGAACCCTCAACCGTTGGCTTTGGAAACCAAAGTTCTACCAATTAAACTATCTTTCTTCAATTCACAGGTCTAAAAATGAAAAAATTTCAATTTACTATATACTACACACAAGAATTAAATTACCGCTTATTACACACAACTATTGGAACAACCATATTTTTTTTCACGATATATACCTACAAACAAAGTTTAATATTTATACTCTTACCCGCAGGACTTTCTCATTTTATAACTACAGGAGTAACTGAAATATTTTTCACCTATATAGAATTTTGTACCAGTCTAAGTACCAGTTTTTGTACCACAATACTACTAACACAAATTTTTTTATTTTTCAGACCTGGACTTTATATATATGAAGCCAATACATGCTTTACTATATTAATAACAACAATCTTTTTCAACACATTCCTGTATACCAGCGCATTTCCATCAATAATTCAAACCTTTTGGAAAACATTTCACACATACGCGGCCGTTTTTATGCCTATTCATTTAACCTTTGAACCAAAATTTAATGACTATATGGCACATTTAAAACAATTTAACACCATATTAACTTATAGTTTGCCCACCGTTATTTTACTAGGATTTATAGAAAGCAACACATCAACATCACTCTGGATAAAACATAGAGGAATTACTTATATAGCATCATTAGCATTTGCGGCCTTTATAACACCCCCGGATATAATAAGTCAACTTATTATAAGCCTGCCTTTAATCTTTATATATGAAACCCAAGTATTGTATAAGACTTTCAAAGATTTGTATATAAAAAAACTATTAATTAGGCAACCAGTTAAAACCCAAAAGTATACCTACAGAAAGAATAAAAAAAGCAAGAGCTAGTGGTAAAAAACACTTCCAACCCAGGCGCATTAACTGGTCATAACGATATCTCGGAAGAATGGCCCGCATAACTATAAATAAAATGACAAAAAAACAAATTTTTAAACCAAACCAGATACCATCGGAAAAGACCCCAATACCAAATGGGGACAACCACCCCCCTAAAAAACAAATGGAAGTAACTCCCCCCATAACTAACATATTCGCATACTCACCCAAAAAAAAAAGAGCAAATCCCATCGCGGAATACTCAACATTATAGCCCGAAACTAACTCTGCTTCGGCCTCCGGCAAATCAAAAGGATGCCTGTTCGTTTCAGCTAGACAACCAATAAAAAACATAATGCCTACCGGTAATAAAGGGAAAACTAACCAGATGTCCCTCTGTGCTACAACTATTTCAGTTAAATTTAACGTACCAACGCACAAACAAACATTTATTAACCCAATACCCATAGATATCTCATAAGAGACCATCTGAGCGGCAGAGCGCAAAGCACCCAAAAAAGCATATTTTGAATTGCTAGACCAACCCGAAATCAATACACCGTAAACACCCAAGGAGGATATTGCCAAAAAATACAAAACCCCTAATTGAGGATCCGAAATCACATTACCATAACTAAAAGGAATGACAGCCCAACTAATAAGGCTCAAAATAAAAGTAATCAACGGAGCTAACACAAAAAGAACAATATTTGCATTTGTAGGTAAAACAGTTTCTTTAACAAAAAGTTTAAGACCATCGGCTAAGGGTTGAAGAAGTCCCAAATATCCAATAACATTTGGGCCCTTACGCCTTTGAATACCCGCCATAATTTTACGTTCCGCTAAAGTAAAATAGGCAACTGCAATAAGTAAAGGAAGAACAAGATCAATAATATTTAGTAAAATGGTTAAAAAAGTAAGCCACATTTTAGATTAATTAAAAAGTTATTACGTATAATAAGCAAAATGATTGCAAAATTTATCAATACCCATATTTATAAAACCACAATGCTTCATCAATATTAGCCCTAAAAGGATACATGATAGGCGTTTTAATATCTGACACCAAAACAAAACTTAAATTGGAATAATCTGTTTGAATCCAACCCGGCGTCGGCTGAAGATGCAACTCAAACTTAAACCGATGCGCTAACCGCCACCGCTCCAATCTCATGCGAAAAGATCTAAAGGGCTTATAACGAAATAAAAGACGAGCTCGTATAAAAGATCGTTGCGTTGGGCAAAACTCAACAAAATCCCCTTTTTGTAAAGTAAAATTACTATTTTTTATATACTTACCATTAACCAACACCTTATTGTGTTGAATCGCTTGCCGGCTGTAAAAAATTGAATGGAAAAAACCTAATCGATACAAAGTAACATCTAAACGCCCTTCTAAAATACCCAAAAGTCGTTGAATTGGTGCTTTTGATTTAAATAATATGACACAAAATCTTTTTAAAGTATTATGACTTAAATCCCCGTAAAATCGTTTTAAACACAATAAAATAGATAATGTGTTTCGATAACCCCAGCGATTATACTTAAACGTTTGATTTGGACGAGAATGCGGTTGTATAAAACTATAATTATGACATAATGGGTGGGGGGTGTGTCCACGGCTGGACTTCTCTTTAGACCTTTTCGCTAAAGGGCGCCTGCGCCGCTTACGTCCTCCAAGTATACCCATGATTAAATCCCATTTAGGGCGCAAAAAAGTTTTTTCTTTACATAATAGATCACCCCAAATATCGGCCCTAGCCCAGATACAAGATTTGTACTTCGGCTTAAACCGCATAATTGTAAGGTTTGTGGCGACTTCTTTCTCCTAATAGGCCGGGTAATCCCCGACCACACTTTAATTTCTTTTTACCACGACGACATATTACAGACACTGCATTAAAAAACCAATAAGATAATAAAGTATCCTCGATATTTAAATTAAAAAGATAAGACATTCTGCTTGTTGTTGAACCCCCCACACCAACCATTAACAGACACTCACGATGTGACTCCACTAAATTTTCTTTCATAATATCACAAAGAAAAACCAAATCCACTTTTTTAAATTTTGACAAAACACCTCTTTTCCATTTGACGCTAGTTATACTGATGTTTTTGTCAAATCCTTGCGTTATTATCGGCAAACTATTAATAAAAAGTATATCGGCCTCCCTATCTATCATCATTTCTAAAACTTCTAAAGTGGCACGAATACCATATAGACTTTTTTCTAAATTATACAAATAATACAAATCACGCTTGCCTAAAAGATAAGATTGTATCGTTTTTGATACTTTTACACCATCATTTCTAGAACGGGGCACCAGATAACCATAAGACCCCACAAAAAACGAAAGAATAGCTCCATTTTTTGTTTTATGCATTAATTTTTTTTACCCTCCTTGCAAGTAACGATTTCGTTTATATAAACTACCCCGGCACCCTTGTAACAATCAGGAAAGCGGTATGCGCGTATACCTGTTGTAAAATTTTGCAAAAGTCCAAAATCTGCAGACATTAAGGACAATGTCTTTTTATTAAACCTTACAAATACACCCTCGGGAATATCAATAGAAACACTATGACTAAAACCTAGGGTAAATATAAGTTTCTCGTTAGACTTATAAACTTTATACCCTATTCCCTTAAGAACCAATTCTAGGCTGTAACCCAAAACAACACCCAAAACAGCTTGAGTAAAAATAGAACTATAATATGGGGTCAAATAAGGCAAAAAAACCACCATATTCCCCTTACGATAAATCTTGCTAACACAATCAAAATCAACCACGCCACAAGGCCCTAAAACGTAAACTTTTCCATTATTGCTTAAACAATTAACACCTATTGGCAATCTATACACCGGAGTAATCATGAGGCATATCCCAAAATTTCACCCCCATCCCCCTTGCGTATAGCGCTTTCAGCGGTCATAATACCTTTTGGTGTAGAAACGATTAAAACACCAAAATCCTGAGACAACCTACAAAGATCTAGTGAAGATAGATAAATACGATCACGCGGTCTAGAAAGAATAGTTAAACGACAGCATATTGAAGATCCATCGTAATATCGTAATAAGACTGTAATTAATCCATTTTTTTTCGTGTAACCCCGGATCAAATTTTCTTTCCACAAAAGATCCAAAATTTTTACGCAAAAACCGACTTCTTTAAATGAAGTTGAAAAATGATAAACAACAAGGCTATTACGTAATTTATTAAAAATCTTTGGAAGCATTAATATTGTTTGGGACTGGGATTGAACCAACGACCTAAGGATTTTCAGTCCTTTACTCTACCTACTGAGCTACCCAAACGACAAGTACACCAATTAAAACTTACTGCGATTAATTCTCCCCAAATTGGACTCGAACCAACACCTCTATGGTTAACAGCCATATGCTCTACCAATTGAGCTATTGAAGAAAGCTGGAGAGGGATTTGAACCCTCATTTTTGGGTTTGCAACCCACTGCATTAACCCGTTATACTATCTAGCCCTAACGGCGAATAAGGGGACTTGAACCCCCGTCATCCAAAGCCACAATCTGGTACTCTAACCAACTGAGTTATATTCGCCGCATTAATGCTACGACTTATCGGACTTGAACCGATACTCTTTAACTAGAAACAGATTTTAAGTCTGACGTGTATACCAATTTCACCAAAGCCGCTATAAAATTAACGGAGAAGGGATTCGAACCCCCGCCATTTGGGATATGATTCCAATGTTCTAACCGCTGAACTACACCGCTAACTCAACTAAAATTTTTTCTCTCAAGTATTATTTTTAATTGCTACTGGAGATACAACTACAGAGCAAATAGAATCAAAAAAGCCATCATAAGAGCAAATAGGGCAATAGCCTCTGTCAAAGCGAAGCCTAAAATTGCAATTCTGAATAACTCATCTCTCAGAGAAGGATTACGCGCAGTACCCAAAACAAGAGCACCAAAAACCGTTCCAATACCCACACCTGCTCCAGCTAGACCAATAGTAGCTAGACCAGCACCCAAAAGTTTAGCGGCTTGAACTAACATTTTAAAAAAGGCTTTATATTATGGCATTATAACGGGCCATTTGCAATAATGATTTTAAACAACATACTTTAAAAAATTTGGGACCAGAGAGAATCGAACTCACGACTTCATGCTTGTAAGGCACATACTCTACCGCTGAGTTATGCTCCCGTAATATAGGTGTATTGGGATTTGAACCCAAGACTCTCGGATTAAAAGTCCACCACTCTAACCATCTGAGTTACACACCCCTTATAATTCCTCTTATACTATAGGTAAACTACATTTACGAAAAAAAAATACGGACATTTATTTTACTTTTATTAAAAAGTAAAATAAATGGTATGCCCATAGCGTGCAACGATTGCACCTGTCTATTTTAAAACCAACACCTTACCTTAATTTTTTGGATTAGTACAGGTCAGCTTAAAACTTTACAGCTCTTACACCCCCCGCCTATCAAAGTGATTAATTTTCACCCCCACTGAAAACTTAACTTGAGGTAAGTTTCTCGCCTAACGGCCGATTATCTCTTCTCGATGTAGCTACCCGGCGCTGCCCTGAAAAAACAACCGGAACACCAGGGATCGAGTTTTCCTGGTCCTCTCGTACTAAGGTATAGTCCTCGGAGTTTTCAAACACCCACAGAAGATAGGGACCAAACTGTCTCACGACGTTCTAAACCCAACTCACGTACCACTTTCGTCGGCGAACAACCGAACCCTTGGAACCCTTTTCAGCCCCAGGATGTGATGAGTCGACATCGAGGTGCCAAACGAACCCGTCGATAGGAGCTCTAGAGGATCATTAGCCTGTTATCCCCGGCGTACCTTTTATCCATTGCGCGATAACCCTTCCACAAAGAATTACCGGATCACTATGGCCGACTTGCGTCTCTGATCGAAATGTTTTTCTTACAGTCAAGCAGGCTTTTACCATTACGCTCGATTTACCTTTATCGGAAATGAGCCTACCTTTGCATGCCTCCGCTACTCTTTAGGAGGCGACCGCCCCAGTCAAACTACCCGGCAACTACTGTCCGCGAGTTAGTAAACCAACAAATTTTTGGGTGGTATTTCACTAACGCCTAGACAATTCCCGTAGAAATTAAATCAGAAGCTCCCACCTATTCTACACTAAAACCTTTGAGTTACAATAGTTGCTTATAGTAAAGGTGCACGGGGTCTTTCCGTCCAGCTGTAGGGTGGTCGCATCTTCACGACCTTTGTAATTTCACTGAGACCCCGTTGGAGACAGCGGGGAAGTCGTTACACCATTCATGCGGGTCGGAACTTACCCGACAAGGAATTTCGCTACCTTAGGACCGTCATAGTTACAGCCGCCGTTTACCGGGGTTTGATACCAATGCGTAAACACCGGGTCTTTACCTACCGGCACCGGGCAGGTGTCAGTCCCTATACAACCTCTTACGAGTTAGCAGAGACCTGTGTTTTTAATAAACAGTCGCTACCCCCAATTTGTGCCAAAAAGTAGAGCTTTCGCACAACTTTTTACTCCTTATTCCGAAGTTACAGAGTCATTTTGCCGAGTTCCTTCAACGGGGTTATCTCAAGGCCTTAGTATTCTCAACCCATCTACCTGTGACGGTTTAAGGTACGGTTTAAAAAAGAGCCTTTTTCTTGGAAAAAATAATTTACCTTTAAATTCATTAAAAATAAAGTGAATTTTTCGTCAGTTACTTATCACAGCATAATCTTACCCATCACTACAAGCTTTGGCTTGACTGCTTAGGGACCGTTTTTTCTAGAAGTACACACTTCTGCCGACCAAGTCTTACTTTAGATCGGAAACCTTAGACTTACAGCCACAACGTTTCTCGTTGTTTTGTGCTACTCATGCAAGTATTCTCATTTCCGATATCTTCACTATAGTTTGCACTATAGCTTTTACAACCTACGGAAGGTTCTGCTACCACAAAATAATTTTAATATGTTCTTTTGTTTGAAGTTTCGGTAATAACTTTAAGCCCTCAAAATTTGCGGAATTTATACTCTAGGTCAGTGAGCTGTTACGCTGTCTTAAAAGAATGGCTGCTTCCAAGCCTACCTTCTGACGGTCTCAGAGCAGAAATAACCTTTGTCACTGAAGCTATATCATGGACCTTAACTAACAATCTGGGCTGTTTCCCTTTCGAACATGAATCTTAGCATACATGTTCTGTCTGCCCTAAAAATAAAGTCCGTATTCGAAGTTTGCCAAAGCTCAGTAAAGCAAATGCCCCCCTCACTTGCACAGTGCTCTACCCCGGACTACTCTAATAGAACGCTCTACTTAAATAGATTTCGCAGAAATCCAGCTATCACCGGCTTTGATTGGCCTTTCACCCCTAAACTCAAGTCATCCCAGTATTTTGCCACATACACGGGTTCGGCCCTCCAAAAAATGTTACCACTATAATATCAGCCTGCTCAAGTTTAGATCAACCGGTTTCGGGTCCTTAACAAAGGACTATGAGTCGCCATTTAAGACTCGAGTTATCTTCGCTTAGACTTTGATACGCTTAAGCTTGCCCTCTATTAAGATTCACTTGCCCATTATACAAAAGGTATGCCGTTGCTTTTAAAAGCGCCGACTCAAATGCGGAGTTTCAGGATCTATTCACTGTCGCGACTTCTTTTTCACCTTTCCCTCACGGTACTTGTTCACTATCGGAAAGAAAAATAACCTCAGGCTTTGAGGGTGGTCCCCCAAAACTCAAACAAGGTAAACTTGCCTTGTTCTACTATTAACAAAAAAAATTAAAAACTACAGGACTATAACCTTCTAGGGTAAAAACAATTTTTTGTTTTCAAATTTTTAATTTAGCCAAACACCACTTTCGCTCACCACTACTAATGGCTTCTCGGTTGATTTAACAAATAGGGTACTGAGATGTTTCACTTCCCCAAATTACTGCATTTACAGTAAGCTTTACAGCTTTAGTTTCCTATATTAGGGTGGGTGGTGTCACAGTATATCTCGACCAACACTTTCGTAATTATTTACGCCTATATTTTTCCTCCAAGGCATTCACTCCGCACTACACATTATATAAA